CCTTCAGATTGAGCTGACATCCGTTACGGTCGTTCATTCCATTCCAAGGATCTCCGTTCCAGAACCGTACGTGAGATTTCCATCTCATACGGCTCCTCCCTTCTGCGCATAGTAATAAGGGAAAGAATAAAACAAAAAAAGATTGAAATATTCTCCTTATGAACTGACAGGGGCTAGTGTTTTTACAAGAAATCTCTAGCCAGCCTTCCTGCAAGAGGTCTTTTCTTACTTAATACCAAACATGTTGGTCTTTCTTAGATAGAAATGGTAACTCCAGCAATTTCTTTGTTCTCAACGCCCCATATTTCCAGGAATTAGTCACTTCAACGATCTTTGATGGTTATACGGGTATCCAAAGTACGAACGAGATGGATGTTTGTTGTCCTAACCATTCTTGGTAGTCCCGATCCCGATAAGAAGAAGGGGGAATTATATAACAAAGTTTTCGTGTTGTTGATTCCTAGGTGTAGTGCTTCTTCCCCTATGCCACCTATTGGTACTAGTACAGTAGGATTGACATGCAATACAGAACCTATAGGTGTAACCTTTCGCTCAATACTAGAATCGACAATTGAAGCATCTGAGGTTGCATCAATCGAGGATACACGACAGAAGGGATTGCTCTATCTCCAAACTTCACCTTCACCAAGCGTAGGTTTTTTACCAATCTTTTTCTTTCCATACCGAATCGTGTCTCTTTTTTGTAAGAATAAATAGAGTGGTAAGTAAGAAAAAAGGAATCAAATCGCACCATCTCTGTAATAGGTAAATGCCTCTTTTTCTCCCGAAGTTGTCGGAATTATTCGTAATAAGATATTGGCTACAATTGAAGAGGTTTTATCAATAAAATTTCCATTTATTCGAGATCTAGGCATAGTTTGCAATCCATTTTATAATTCTTCTCATTACCCCTCGCGGGTAAATGATCCCACAACAAAGGAATTGTACGATACGAAATGACATAAAAAAGACTAATAACTAATTAAATTATCAAATAAAAAAAAATGTGGATCTTTTACTCAGTCCCTTTGGGAACGGATCAATAAGGAACTATTTGAATACGGTTGGATTTTCAATTCCAATTTATTTCAATTCCAATTTAGTAGTATACCAATGAACGAGACTGTTAGCTATTTAATCGAAATGCAAGAATCAAGGAATTTTTCTACGGATTCTAATCCTAATACTAATATTAATAAACAATAACCCATCCCATAATAACCCAAAAACTTTGAATTTTATTAAAATTATATTAATATAATATTATATTATGATTATGATAATAAAAGATTATGATAATAAAAAAAATCGAATAAAATAAGCATTCCATGATAAAAATGGGGTAAGGATAACTATCCATTTTGTGTGCATAGGGTGTAGACACCATAAGATTATAGGATGAAAATCCATGAGATGATTCATCAATTTGTAATAGATCCGTAGCTCATGGGAGGGGTTGTTGTTGAAAAATTGGAAATGAAACTAAACTGGAAAGGAATTCTGTAATTCCTATGTAATTAATATAGTATAGAATCCATCGGTTGATTCATTCCAACCCATTGGTTTAACCCGGTAGAAATGAAATATCAATAAGATGGGAGCGTCGTCTTGACAAGGATGAATACGTTTTTATTTTTTTATCCCTCGAAACTCGAAGGAAGATCGTTCCTTGACGAAAAGTTTGATATGATAATGGATCGGTCGTACCTGTACTCAATAATATGAGTGACTCGTTATTCACTTGGTTTCTGGGTCATAATTAATAAGGTTATGTAGGAGAGATGGCCGAGTGGTTTAAGGCGTAGCATTGGAAATGCTATGTAGGCTTTTGTTTACCGAGGGTTCGAATCCCTCTCTTTCCGTATCCTCATCTAATTCACCAACGTTACCAACCACACAATGTACCAAATACCAATTGGTACCGTTATTCTAAGAGTAAGACCTTTCCTTATAGAGATTTATTTTCTATTCCTAATTACTGTGATACGGAAAAGGAAAAGAATGGAAAGAGGGGGAAAGAAAGAGCGGACAGTGAATGAAAATATCACTGCTGATCCATTTGCGATACGTGAATGGGATCAAAATCCGGATCAAATCCCTCCACTTCTTTCAGCGAAAAGTGGACAAAATTGTCCGAACCTTTGCTATTTTAGGTTCAAGTTTGTCGGGAATAATATTCTACGATTAGCAATTCATTGATTTTCAAACCGACCCATTTACTATCTATTATTTGATTTACTACCCCTTTATATTGCAATGAGTGCAGAGTCAAATGTTTTGGCAATTCCGCGTTGGAGGATGAATCCATATGATTTTGAATCAAAGCTCTGGATCTTTGTTTATCCTTCGTAGTGATAATATCTCGGGGTTTGCAGCGATAACTTGGTATATCTACTAGACGACCATTAACTAAAATATGTCCATGGTTAACTAATTGCCTGGCTCCAGGAATAGTTGAAGCCATACCCAATCGAAAAAGGATGTTATCCAAACGCATCTCAAGTAGTTGCAGTAAAACCTGGCCTGTTGAACCGTTTGCTTTTCCAGCGATACGAACATATCGAAGTAGTTGTCGCTCCGTCAGACCATAATGAAAACGCAATTTCTGTTTTTCTTCTAAACGAATACGATATTGAGATCTTTTCCCAGAGCGGGATTGGTTTCTAAGATCACTTGCAGATCTAGGTTTTTTACTAGTTAGTCCCGGCAAAGCCCCCAGACGGCGTATTTTTTTAAAACGAGGTCCTCGGTAACGAGACATAAAGACTCCTTATTTTACATAATAGGATAAACCTTAAGACTGAACTAAACGATAAACAAAGCTAAACCCACTGAAGTGCTAATGCTAAAAAGATAAATTAGATGAATTGTATCAATACCCGGATTATTTTGTATATATGTATGTATACATGGTAAGTAAGTATCCCACGATTTGTTCTGTAGAGATACAACTGCTCCAATAAGTTTTTTACTCATAATTGAATTGGAATGTAAGTTCCCCCGACATAGACATAATAGATCGGGAACCCGAGATTTGGAAGAAAAAAGGGAAGAGTCTTTTCACTATTCCTTGATCTCAAGGAGACATTATCAATCATGGATAAAAAATCGATAGAATCGATAGAGAAAAGCCGGCTATCGGAGTCGAACCGATGACCATCGCATTACAAATGCGATGCTCTAACCTCTGAGCTAAGCGGGCTCAACTCACATAACATAAAATAGTGAGGCGTATGAGTTCAGGAAGCTGCTGGGATCTTAGCTTATTATAGTTATAGTTATAGCTAAGCTAGTTTATTTAGTTATAACGGATCTGGCCTAAGAATGCAATCCGGATCATAATGAGATTATGCTTCCTCTGATTTGATTTTATTCGTAAAGATAGGAAAAAAGAATAAGAATATTGACCGTTCCACTATTTCAGATCGAGCAGGAAAAATGCGCGGAGGAGAGGCAGATATATGTGGGATATAGCTATCCATATTGAATTGCGGATACATCAATGATAGAATCATTTCTGGTTCTGATTGAACCAAACACTGGTCTGATAGAGCTGAAAGGGGTAAAAAATAGGAGCAGGCACTTTTTCCGATATCGGATCGGTATTTAATTTAATGAATTGAATGGTTCTAACAGGAAGGAAAGAGGGGAATGGAATCACAAGGATCCCGGCCTCAAAAGAAAGGGGGATATGGCGAAATTGGTAGACGCTACGGACTTGATTGAATTGAGCCTTGGTATGGAAACCTACTAAGTGGTAACTTCCAAATTCAGAGAAACCCTGGAATTAAAAATGGGCAATCCTGAGCCAAATCCTGTTTACAGAAAACAAGGGTTCCTTTCCTAGAAAGCGAGAATCAAAAAAGGATAGGTGCAGAGACTCAATGGAAGCTGTTCCAACGAATGAATGGGGTTGAGGGTTGGTAGAAGAATCTATCCATCGGAACTCCGGAGGGATGATCCTATGTACTGAAATATCAAACGATTAATCACAACCCGAATCCTTATTTTTTTATTTTATTATTTTTTATAATAAATAAAAAAATATATTATATATTTATTATATTATAATAATATTAATAATATATTAAATTAATAAATTAGTATAATACTATTATAAATTATATTATAATAATGTTCATAACTCTTGTGTTGTGAATCGATCCCAAGTTGAAGGAAGAATCAAATATTCAGTGATGAAATCATTCACTCCAGAGTATGAGACTGGGAGAGAAATGACTGATCGAACGAGAATAAAGATAGAGTCCCATTCTACCTGTCAATGCCGACAGCAATGCAATTTGTTTTTAGTAGGAGGAAAATCCGTCGACTTTATAAATCGTGAGGGTTCGAGTCCCTCTATCCCCAATAAATGCCTAGTTTACGACCTAAGCATTTATCCTCTTTTTTTCGCCAGCGGTTACAAATTAGATATGATATGTTTATCATTCGCTCGACTCTTTGACAAATGGACCCTAGCAGTTTCTCTCTTACTCCAGCAGCTAAATGCAGTATATGTCCAAACGAACATAACATATATATGTATATTATTTATATACAAGGATATACAAGGAATCCCATGATTGAATCATTCATGGTTCATATCCCTTACAAAGAAAGGTTCTTTTTAAAATCCAAAGAAAAAGAAATCCCAGGACTTGTAATGTTTCTTTAGTACCTTTAAATGAATTGACACAGATCCATGTCCTCCAGTAGGATAATGTATAGAGGACGGTCGGGATAGCTCAGCTGGTAGAGCAGAGGACTGAAAATCCTCGTGTCACCAGTTCGAATCTGGTTCCTGGCATATCATATGGTTAATGTATCGAAATGTAATGTATATATACAAAGAGAAAATGAATATGGATCGGGATACAATACATATTCGTTACGTTAATAGTCTATATCGTGTAGTTATTCATCGAGGTATCTAGAACATACATCCCGACCCTTGTGGATCGGCAAAGGAATAGAATATATTCCTTCTTCTTTTTTGTTTG